ACAGGAAAGAGAAAGAAGACTAAGCAGACGATTCGGTGGGGCCTCACTTCAGGGGGAACATAGGCAAGGAAAATCCTGTCTCACTAGATCTATTGCTGGGGGCTAAAGCACAGGTTTACCCGCTAGTGGGTTTTTCTCTTTCATTGGTTCTGGAACGGGTCTGACTGGAACATCGCTGTCACGAACAGCGTAAACTGAGTATGGGTAGTCTAACTACTCATGCTAGTAGTTTATCTACTAGATGCTCTATAACTCACTAGAAAATAAGATTCTAAACTGGATTGACTCGGCCGATGAACCAACCTCACCAGGGACGCAAAAGGAAAAAGACAATTCTCAAATGCGTACAAGACTTTCTTCCTTCTTTGTTTAAGAGGCCAGTCTGCGATGGATGCTCGTGCATGAAAAAGGGCTTTGATCTATTCACTTATATAATAGAGCCAATCTCCGCAGGACAAGATATCTATTTTGTCATTGGGAAGTAAGGCTTAAGTCGACGAAAAAGTTAGGAAAGGGGATCATATGGCTAGGGTTGCCCTCGGGGCTAGCTACTGGCTTTAGACTTGGGTACTCCTCTCTTAACTGGAGACCGGGGATGGGACTCTCTATTATGGCAGGCTAGGTTACCGCTCTCTCTATCTCTAAGAGGGATCTCTAAGGAAACAAGAATGCATTCTTGACTAGCAAGAGAAAGACAGGTCCTCATGTTATGAGATTTAGAAAGCAAAGGGTATCGCCCATCATACTCTTTGAATCTCTGACTAAGCCTGTTCCTCGAGTACCGTTTGCTAACTACACGGCTAACGCAACTGGTAACCGTTGACTGCTTCTTCTCTTGTCTTTAACTAGTAACCTATAACTCTCTTTCTTTTTCTTTATTCATTCTTGGCTCGTAGGTCACAAGGATAAGGTCAAGCAACTTCTTCCATTTCTTAGAATCGGGCACGGTATCTCAAATAGACCATTGAGCGGATCCCCTGATTCTGGTTTAGCAGGATCTTTTCTTGACACCGAAAGTACATCTTTGGGAAGACCTAGACATCCATCAGTCAGGAATGTTGGGCATCTCGGCAAATCCACATATTTGGCAATGCTCCTTTCCTGAAAGCGATCGGACGGGTAGTTTAAGAAGAGCGAGAGGAAGGCCAGTACTCATAAAGCTTTTACGCGGATCGGTAAACAAGAAGGCTTTGATGCAGGGAGATGGATGTGCGATTGTGAAAGAAGATTCTAGCGGGCACTCTTGCTCTTTTCCACCCCTACGCTATAACTAATTCTCAGCTTGTAGAAGCTGGATGAGACCAGAAGGTAGTAAGCGAGCTATCCCTATCCATTCAGCTTTGTTAGTTCGTGATATCACCCTGTCCACTGCACTGACCGTGTTCCATCCGCTGACCCGAGGCAAAGAACTTCAAATCCATTTCGTGAGGAGGAGGAAGCATGCTCTTAGTCGAACTGCTGCGGTTGTGTCTTGTGTCGGCCTCGGTTGCCAGGAGCAGCACCGGAGACTTTAAAGGATCGTACAATTAAGTATCGTAGAAAGCCCCAAACCAGACCTATTATTGAATGCATGAGGAATGGAAGAACTGTCATGTTCGGTTGGTGAACTCAAAGTAAAGGGCCAAAAGGACGAGCAAGAGTTGGTCATTCAAGAAGCTTTGGCTAGCCAGCTTGACTTATAAAAAAATAAAAGAATAGAAGGAAGGGTTTTTATATAAGCTTTCTAAAGTAATCGTGATGTAGAAGTCGGTACAAAGATGACAAAATGACTCCTAGATCAGTCCCATCCAGTCCTGAGAGAAGGGCCTTTTTGGTTAAGGACCCCTCTTGACCAAACAATTGAGGAACTTTCATGCTCTTTGTTTAACGCGGGCGGGCAGGCCGAACAAAGACCCCGACTAGAAAATAAATTCGAGCAAGGAGCCATTTTTATTTATTGACTTGTATTTTACAATTATCATATAAGATAAGAAGTGAATCCTCTTATTGTCTGAATTCATTCTGTAACCCGGCAGTCGCCGCGGGTCCCTTGTTTCACTTCGGCCCGATCACACGTAGGAAAATGCGCCTTGGCAAAGCTCTGCCTGACACAGAACCAATCGGGAAAAGGAAGAGCTAAAAAAAAACTCTCTTTTCTTTATAGGCTGTCCTTACTGGAAAACTTTTTCCTTTAAGGAGTGCAGCCAGCGCGTTACTTCGAAATGGGCTGATAATACCGTGTTAAGTCGCTGTGGTAAGGTTAGGTTTCAAGACAGAGTGAGCTGGAAAACAGCGAATCTTCGCCAAAGCAGTTGTTCTCAATCCCTTTATTCCAAGATCGTATATAATCGAGCGGCTCGTGCATCTGTTCTTTTCTTACTTAATAGGTTAGGGGCTAGGCTCCTTGTCAGCCATAGCCAGAGTCGGCGGGACTGTTTGCCCCAATCTCATATTCTCCCCCGATGGGTGGTCGAGCTACTAAAGAAATTGTTTAGATAGTGGCATTTCGCTCCGTGCCGATTAGTCACTCTGATCGCTCATCCATGAGCTGGCGCTTTCATTTAGCTAATCCCTGGAGTTGGTTTGCTTTATGTGAGGAGTCTCAGAAAGCTCCTATTCTTCCTAAGCCCTCTTTTCTACATACATTCCTGGGGTTGTTGGTTGCTTGGTTTGCTTAACAGCGGTTCGTTCCAAATCTCTATCGTCAAATAACATATCTAAGGTAGAAGCCGCTCAGACGATGTTCTCTTGCCCCCTCGGGAAAGCGGTTTCACTCGTTTCCTCTTTCGGTTCCGTTGGGGTTGGTTACTCTTCATCTCTTGGTCATTTCCTTATCACGGCTGTGAAAGGTGGAGTCGAAGCTACTCGATCATGAAAGAGGGACTGCTTTTTAGTTGATGCTTTCCCTAAGCAAGTAATCCTTTTTCTTTCTTTTGTTTTCTACTCGGGGAAAGGGATGTGAGAATCGGAGAAAGGTACTCAGACTAAGGTGGGGAAGGGTCTTATCGGGTGGAAAGAGGTCTTATCCGTATTACTTGCAACTGGGTACTACCCGAGAATGTCTGACTTCGTTCTGTTGGGCTCTATAGAGCTTTGTTCTGGACATCATGTGGAGAATCTTCCATATTCTTCGTTAAACGTTGGTTTCTCAGTAAGAAGAACTTGATCTACGGCATAAGCGAACGATGAACTAACAAACCAACGCGTAAGGAGGCTGAGAAGAACTACTCGTAGGCCAAACCAACGTAAGCGAAAGTAGGGAATAGTTTTTCTTTTATCAAGGGAGATGGGAGAAAGGATTGGAATAGGCCAACGGAGACTTTGATTGATGAGGACTACGGTCCGGCGAGAACACTTCTTATGGGTGACCTTTTCTATTATAAAAAGAATATTCACTCAGGAATGACATAAGTATTGTTGTTTCCCATTTTCCCGTTTACCTTTCTCTCTACCCGGGAGGTTATCCCCGTTGAGTAGGTCTCTAAAAGTAATTCTTTGAGGTCAGTTGCTTCCCCTGCTTTTTGTTCCTTGCTTCAGGAAAGCAGATTGTTCAGAAGTGAATTAGCTCATCTCAACTTAGGTTCAGGGGAATGAGGGGCAAGTCAACTTGTTAAAGTATGGAATTGACGCCTTTAAACTGGTAGTCCTCGACTCAATCCAAACAAAAAGGGGAAGTTCCAATGAAAGCTTTTCAAAGGTTATACATTAGCGATTGATTCGGAGGATAGAGAATGGAGTTGGAAGGCTGTTCAGTCTTGAATCTTCCCTCTTGCTTCGCTTGAGTTTCTCACTGTGGACCAATTCCTATCGCTTAACTCGGAACTCCCTTAGTGCTTCACTTTCTTTATTAGTAGGCTAATCGAGAGGTCTATGAAATGCTATACGGAAAGGGTGATTCTTTATTCATGTAATTCCCGCGAGGAAAAGGTTATTAAAAAGGTTCATAGGTGGTCGTTTAACGGCCCACGAGTATCTGTTTCTCAATTCATTCCTATTCCTCCTCTTCTCAAAGGGGTATAAGAAAGTTTAGTCAAGCCGAGAAAGAAAATCTCCATTTTTCTACAGTAAGGCGAGAATAAGCCCCATTTAAAGCTTGTTTTGTTCAGTGGGGGCTGGTTCGGTTCAGTGAGTTACGTTACTCTCCTGATTAGTTATTGAATTGTCGGCATCACTATATCTTATTCCCCGTACAGGCTCGACTATAGTAACGGGAGATGTGATCTCGCCATACCTTACGTCTCCCCCTCTCCCTACTAGATATGCTAAAAAAGAAGAATATACGGATTTCCTGGAACGAAGTCCCAGATCTTTCATAGCCTGGAGAAAAAAAATAGAAAACAACTTAATCTCAGTGGTTCTAGACCTACTTTAAGTTAGAGCTCGTGGTTGCTTCGAGCAACGGAAAAAGGCTTTTTTTTGAACTAGCCAAGGAAGGAAAGCGGGAAAGGTCCGATACAAAGGAAAGGGTTGCGAGGCTTAACGATTTAGAATATAGCTGTTGAGGTGGCACTTGTTCCCCCGGGGCGGGGGTATATGCCCGTAGCTTTCTTCTGTCACTTCTTTCAGATCAATGAAGTTGAAAAGTTATAGAGTAAGGGACCCTTGTTTACAAAGCTGTCACTCCAAGAACTCGAAGTCAAGCATCTTCGGGAATATCCAGATTAGTCTTCAACTAGAGAAAGGATAGGAATCTCCTTTGCAGAGTTTTCTTCTCCAGCTGATGTAGCGGTAAAAGATTCTATTCTTTCTGCGGTCTAGTTACGTCTTTCCTCTCCCTATCTAAAGAGCTCTATTAACATAGACCCTCTCCTGACTCTCTATCATTTTAAGAACGCAGCAAATCCTTTACAGCTCGCTCTGTCAGTCCACAAGGAATCTTGCTAGCGTAAAAGTCTGATTCTACTCGCTTTCTCTTTTTCTACCGGAATTGCTGCTTGAAAGAATTACCCAAAAGAGGCATATGAATATGTCGAAGAGGCCAGGAAAAACCTGTGAAACAAAGGCCTAAACGAATGAAAAAAAAATTATGCTGATCTTGTATGTTGTATGTAAAGAAGGGGAAAAGGAGATTCAACGAATGCTTGACGCCGGTATCTATCTATCATCTTAAGAGTTAGCACGAGCAATTTTTATCCCCTATAGCCCCTTTTCATCACAGACTAGGGGATGAATCTCTAGACCTAAAAGCAGTTATGTTATATAAAGCACTGCTGCCATTTCCTTTGCTACCGGCTTATTTCAGTCCTAAAGTCAATCAAGAGGCTAAACTCGATCTATCTTTCCGGCTTAGCCGAACTTCTCTCACCTGGAGTGACTGAAGGATATTATGATTCAAGCTCTGAACCAAAGCTAATTCTTTTCTCTACGGTTGACATCGATAAGGGAATGCGTCCTTGGCTTCTACTTAATAGTGGGGCAAAATGGTCTAACTTATGGTTGCCATGACCTTGATCCGAATAGGGAAATCAATAGTTGCACCAAGAACCGTAGCACCAATCCTACAATATGGTTGCAGCCAGAGGATGGGCCGAAGCGCCAAGTAGGAGAGGTCAGAGTAGTGGTCGCCGACTGAAAGAGATTCGAGGCTGGGGCAGGATAGTCTACGTGACTAAGAAGTCAGTAAGAAAGAATCAAGAGAAATGGGTTTAGCACGGGCTTCTTAGACCAAATAATCGATGTTGAAGAAGATTAAACCGCAAAGCACAGGCAATGGGTCCGCACCAGAGAAGAAGAAAATGAAATGTCTAGAATCACCAATTCTGTATCCGAAATAGACGACTCAAGGGGCCCAGTACGCAGGGTCGAGATAATAAGAACCTTAGACATCGGGCTGGTAATATTTTTCCTCAACAGACCAAAGCGAATAGACCGTTCTCCTCCCTTGGTACAGCTATAGCTACCCCTAAGCCTTAGCCGGCTGTTCGAAAGCCAGACCATAAGATCGAGCTAGCAGCTTAAGAAGCAAAGATTTAGACAGTGGTATAGGTGGTAAAAGTGACAACAGATGCTGCAGCCGTTTCAGAACGCACTGATGCTAAATGACGGACAGAGCTTCTTCGCTACGGCATAGGATAAGAGCACGTTGAAGTAGGTGTCTAGGCGGAGGTGTCGACAATTAGGTTCTCTTTCTTTCCATCGAAAGGAAAGGCGATGCCACAAAGAAACCTCAAATCAGGAGCCCCTCTGGATGAGATGCCCGACCTGACTCAGGGCTCTCGCAAGGCGCAGAGGAAAACCAAACCAATTGGAAGAAGTGGTCTGGCACGACTTGAAGAATCACTTATAGAAAGGATTCAACTTCGTTCACAGATTCTCTCCTCTTAAATAAGGAAGGAAGCAACTCCAGACAAAGCTAGAGTACATGTGCTCAAGTACCGAGTAGGTGTACTCAAGGACATGTGCCTAGATATAGTACGTGTGCCATAGTACAGAGTGGACGTACTACAGTTCGTGTGCGATAGTTTTCCGAGTGTCCTCCGGTAATAAACGAGTGTTTTATCCTTTCTTTTACTAAACCCAGTATCTCTCCTTTTATCCATTCCTTACTAACTCTTGCAGCAGGAAGGTACTGCTTTTTATCTTCTTTCTTTTTTAAAGTCACGACCAGAAAGGTGAAAATCCGGACTGGATCCGGAGAGCGCTGGTTCGAGCCCAGCTCGTGACAAGGCCTTAGTCATCGAATATCTCGACGCCTCCGTTTTCTCCTTAGACGGATGACTGTCCTGTCCCATTTGATTTTAGGTTCGAAGATTCTACTTGCATTTGTTAAGCATGTGAACAAGGATCCCCCTACTGAAGGAATGGATTGTCTGGTTTGCAGCTTATCAAGCTTGAAATCCGTTCTTAGACCTACCGGTGACCGGCTTCGCGAGACCATTTCGATCTACACATGGCTAAGCTCTATTGGGCGGTGGCTTATCGAAGCAAATCCCGTACTTGAGAAGATCAGCAATAAAAAGACCCGGTGAAGTAAAGTTGCTTTTTTCTCATACGAGATTTCTAGTTGGATGAGATGAACAGATGACTTGCAGCCGATTCATCTATGAATTCTTCTCTGACAGAACTTTCTCTTTAAGCCCTAATATGGATAGATCCTATTGCCTTGACTCCTACTTCCCTACCACCAAGACCGGTAAGACCAACAGTGGCTGTGTAACTCCCCAATACTTCACCCCATGTTTCAAGAAGAAGGTCTTTCTTTCAGCTCCTCCCTAAAAAGTGGAATGTACTGCTCATCCTCTATCTGCCATGCAACTAGCCTCGGTACACAAGCGCTTAGCCCGATAAGCCCAGGCAAAGGCAGGGATTGGAAATTCCCACAAGAAGGTACGTCTTGCGCCTTCACCATCCATTTCGGAACCAAAACTACCGTCAAGGACGGGTCCTGGAAAAGAGCGATCCCTTCTTAAATTTTCAGCCATCGACATTGTGCGAATTTCACGATCGGCCCACGCGTCTCAAAGCATGTGTGAGAAAGCCTTCTACCATCATAAAAATGACTGACTAAGCACATGTGCAGGA